TAATCCCAGCGTGTCACATAAGGCAAATATTGTATAATTGTTCGATTTTCCGCAATTTTCTCCATCCCTCTATGTAAATAACCCAATATTGGTTCACAGTCAATAACATCTTCACCATCGAGAGTAACGATCAGTCGAAGAACACCATGCATTGATGGGTGGTGAGGGCCCATATTGACTATCATGAGGTCTTTTCTTGTAGTTGGTGCAATCATAAGTTTTTCCCAAGTCATTCTTCCGTGCATTGCTGAAAGTTAAAAGAGGTTTGTCAAAATTAAAACGACTAAGGTCAAACGGTATCACGTTTCAAATTAACGAGTTTTTATCTCTCGAATATCCAACTTACCGATTAATTCTTTATAGCGTCCTCTATTTTTTTTTGACAAATAGGCCAGCAGCCGTTGACGTTTTCCCAAAATCTTTCTCAAACCTCTCTGAGAGGAAAAGTCTTTTTTGTGCAATTCCAAATGCGAAGTAAGTCTCCTTATCTTAGTGGTGAAACTTAATACTTGAAATTCAACGCACCCTTTGTTTTCTTCATTTTCTTTTTGAGAAATAACCGAAATGAATGAATTTTTTACCATAAAAAAAATTCCCCCCTCCTTTTTACAGATATGGATTTTACCGATCAGTAATAATAATAATGCTATTCATTTGAATACAATAATCGAATTCCTATTTTTTTATGAAATCCTAATTTTCTGAATTCCTATCAATCAATCCAATTTTAGATTGGATTGATTAGATAGGAATAAAAAAAGATTGGTACATTTTTGCATCGAAGAATTTAGACCTAAAATGAAGAAGATTTTATTGATTCATTTCATATTGGATACTAGAATGAAATATGAGACAAGATATGTGATTTGTCTATTTGTTTGCTTTCCTATACCCTATAATTATATACCCTATCCTATATGTAGGGTATAGGATATATAGAAACAGTCTATTATCCCCAAATTTTTAATCGTGGGTACAGATGTATCCTTAACATATTGAAACGACTGCCATTATTGGTATCAAACCAATAACGATTCATACAAGCTAAATCTTCTAATCGATAATTAGGCCAAAGAAAGAGCTTTAATTTCATTAATTGATTTTTCTCTCTATTAAGATGGTTATTGGCCTGTAAAACTTGACTGCGGTTTTTTACGTTCTTTCCTTTCCAAAATACCGGATTTCCATCTATATAATTTCTATTGTTTGAATTGAAAGAAATTAGAATTCTCAATTTTCTATGACGTCTAAACGATAAAATATTTTCAGGAACAAGTAAATCAACACAATTTTTGTCTCTATTTCCAGCTATTCTCTTGCGTGGTGAAATAGTTTCATCAAAATTTTTGTTAGAAACATATCTCTGTTCTTGGTATTTTTGATTCGTTTGGTGCTTACTCTTATGAACTAATGAAATAGCTATGGTTTGATACATAATAAATTGTCCATCTTTTTTTACAGACAGACGAATGGGTTCGAAAATCAATACTCCCTTCTTCATCAATTCTGAAAGAGGTAAATTCTTCTGAATCAGCATTATATCCAAATTCATTTCTCTCTTTTGAATTGAGGATATAGTAATTCCTCTTGGATCTATCAGTTTAAACAGGAGACGATATACCTTGATATTATTGATCATTCTTTGATTCAAAGTCTCATCCCATCTCAATTGAAAAAGCAAATAACGTTTCAGGAAGAAATATAGTTCTGCTTCCCTGTTACTTTTGGATTGTTTTTTCTTTTTCCCGTCTGATCTTGCATAATTTTCTTCAATATTTTTTTGTTGTGAGAGAACAGATCTCTGATCTACTCGACTAGTAGGTTCTTTTTCTTCTTGATTTTGGTGCTTTTTATTCAATGCTATCAAAAAACTTCCCCTTTCATCAACTTTTTGATTATTTAAATTTAAAAGAAGTAATTTGCTTGGTATAAACCAAGGTTTCATTTTATATGTCTTATAAAGTAATACAAATTCTGGGAAGAACCAAAGTTCCAGATTCGATATGGAATGCTTTAGCATTTTTTCATTCATTCCCATCCAATCAAAAAATGCTTTGTAGGGATTTGGTAAATTGAGTTCTGGAATTATAAGATAAAAAAGATCTTTTTTAGAAATTATTTGAGAATTATTAGTATGAATTTGAGTATTTTTATTCCTATTGCTATCGATTAGTATCCAAGCCTCGATATCAACTTTTTGCCTAAGATAAAATTGGAAAACTTTCCAATCGAAATATTTTCTATCGGTCGGGTTTGCCATATATAGAATATTGACCCTTCCTAGACCATTTTTATTAATGGGGATGTTCCTCAGTATATCAAAAAAGGTTTCTTTAGGCGTGTTATAGGAAATTTCTTGGTTCTTATTTACTTGAAAGGGAGATCCATAAAAAAAGCATTCTGCTTGATTTTCATAATTAAGAAATTTATATGATAAAAGATCATATATATAGTATTTTCGAAAATTATCTTTTTGATTAGATAATGAATATACTTCAAATTGTTTTTTCGAATCAATTAATTGATCTTTTTCATATGAATGCCATTTGTTTAAATTTTCCTTTTTAGCTATACGAGGCTGGTGAATCGTATTTCGCCGTTTTTTTAGTATTAATCTAGACCAGATGGTTTGAGATAACTGGTATTGATAATGTTTTCTTAACCAGTTTTTCCATTGATTTGTTTCATAATTCAAAAGTTTCTTATCTGCGAATTTTGAATGAACCACTCCTTGTGTTTCAAAAAAATCCTTTATTTTAGGCTTAAGAAAGGGGGCGATTCCTTGATATGGTGGAACAACAGATTTTAACGAGTTACTAACTTCAATTTGTGATAATTTGTAAAATACATATGCTTGTGACACGGATGATAAGTCATAAAACGGCTTTTTTTTTTTTATAGTCGAAAGAAAGGGAACTGGAGTTTTCTTTTTTTTATTAATTCTTTCTTCGTTTCTTTTTCTTGGATTATTGAAAATGGATGATTTATCAATAATTTTTTTTATTAATTCAAGAAAAAGTTTTGTATTTCTTCTGGGAATATTTATGATATATAAAAATGGATCTGTGTATATTTTTTCAATGAAAAATTTAAAAAAAAATGGTAATTTACGGATTAATCGAGCATTTCTTCTTTTTAATATTTGCCATTTTTTGAATCTTTTAGCATTATAACTTGTTTTGTTAAGACTAAGATTATTTATTCTTGGAGTTACTTTTTTTTTCTCTTTTGTGATTCTTTTTATTTGGTTTTGAATTGTATTTGTTCTATCGGTCAGATCCTTCATTTTTTTTTCTGGCAATGAAGAATTTGCCCAATTCGGAGATGCAATTTGACTAAATGATTCGTGAATTATCTGATTACTTATTCTGGAATCTTTTTCTTCTTTAATTTGACCCGATTCATATACTTCTACTTTTCTTAATCTAAATAAGAGAATTGGACTGACTTTTGAAAGTTTTTTGATTATTATTTTTATAAAAATAACACTTTTGATAATCCAATTTTTTGTTTCTTGTGAAACTTGTCGAAGTAATTTTGTCTCTCCTTTGAAAATTGTTAGAGCTCGAAAATACTTCTTTTTATATTTTCCAATTTTTTTTTCAAATTCTTTCAAAATGGGTTTAAAAAAGGAAGGTCGTTTTCGGGGGGAACCAAAAGGAAGTTCGGTTTCCATTCCCCAAATTGTTAAAAAACAAAAATCATCTTTTTCTTCTTTTTTCTTTTTCATTAGATCTTTATGAAAGGATCGTAATTTCGATTTGTGCCAAGGTTTCAGACAGAAAGGAAATAAGATTTTTATCTGAATACCGCTTGTTAACCAATTTTTCGGAAATTCTGTTTCGGATAATGGAACGCCATTATAGGTACATTTAAGATGGGTCTCTCTATTCCATTCCTGGAAATCCTCAGACCATTCAGGAAGTTGCAATAGGAATATACGTCCAACATTTTTCGCAATTATAAATGAAGGTAATAGAATATATTTTCTAAAAATAGAGTGAGTTAGTAATACGCAACCTCTTATTACTTGGACAAGTAGAATGCTATCCCAGGCCTCCGCTATTTCTATTCGTGCTTTTTCCTTTCTTTTGTTCTTTTCTGTTTTTTCTGCTCTTTTTGTTTGTTCTTTTGTATACTCTACAAATTGGAATGCTTCCTCCTTTCCCACCCAATTTTTAAAAATAAGTTTAATCAACCCGGACATATCAAAAGAAAAAAGAGTAGATTTTTGTAGTCTTTCCAAAAAAAGAGGGGAATGCACATTTGCTTGAAACACTTTGAGAATAACTATTTTACGTCTTTGAGCTCGCATAGAACCTTTGATTATACCGTGCCGAAAGTCTGATTGTTGTGAATAATGTATCAAGGTCGCTTCATCTATTGGATCGGGCATAATAGTATCCGTAGTCGTATTAGGATCCGTATTCACCTTGGTAGCAGTAACAATTACTACACGTTTGCCTTTTCTTGAACGAATTTGATGATCTACTGGTATGTTTTCGTGATATTCTCCAGATTGTTGTTCTAAATCCGTGATTAATTTGTATGACCATCGAGGGATTTTTTTACCAATTTCTTTTATTCTAATTGACTTTCTGCTAATTTTTTGACCATTAGCATCAGTTACAATTTTCGTTAATAAATTGTTAAAATATTTTGTTTTTTTTTCGAAATCTATTCTTTCTTGGGAAAATAAAGATGGATCCTTCAGATTTATATCGGGGGATTCTGATTCTCTAACAAATTGACTGATGAAACTTAAAACATCAACAATTTCTGTTGATAATGGTTTTTTATCAAATCTATTTATTTTCGGTTCAAATTCTTGTTCTTGGTAATCAGCATTTGTAAGAAGTATACCATGAATCCGATTTAGCCCAAATTTTTTTATTAAATTTTCTATCAAAGTTTTTTTTAGGGTTGAGTGTGGAAGATTTTTGGAGATTGTTTTACGATATGATCCGTTCAGGAAAGGATCATAACTTTTGGATAAATAT